ACCCGCTCTTTCTCTTTTTTTTCACAAATAAATAGTAAAGTTCCATATCTAAGTTGGATAGAAGAAAGCTTACCATATATAACACAAAATTTCTCCACCAATTCTTTCTAGTCGGGCCTCTCGGTCTGTTATTATACCCCGAGAAGTAGAAAGAATTACAATCCCCATCCCGCCTAAAATTTTAGGAATTCGTTGATAGTTCGAATAGATTCGTAGACCGGGTCGACTGATCCGTTTTAAATTTAAAACGGTTTTATATGGCCCTTTCCTATTCCTTCTATGTCGTAGGGTTAAAACCAAAAAATATTTGTTGCTTTCTTGATGTTTCCTCACGTTTTCAAGAAAACCTTCTCTTAACAGTATTTTAACAAGGTTTTCGGTGATGTTAGTAGATAGTATTCGAACCGTTCCCTTTCTATTCATGTCAGCATTGCGTATAGAAGTTATTATATCAGCAATAGTGTCTTTACCCATGATAAACTAAAATTATTGTTGCCCCCGAATTTTTATATAATCAACATGCTTTTTTTTCTTTATATATATATTTCTATTTTTTGAATTGTTAAAGATATATGCGTGAGACAAATCTACTAATAAATTTTATCTATTTTATTCAAATGTTATAACTATATTATAGTCTCATCTTTATTATACTTATAGTACTTCAGGCGCTAATGAAACTATTTTAGTGAAATTTAACTGTCTCAATTCCCGTGCGATCGCACCAAAAATTCTAGTTCCTTTGGGATTTCCTTCTTGATCAATAACAACCGCAGCATTGTCATCATATCGTAGTATCATACCGTTGTCACGTTTGAGTTCTTTACAAGTACGTACAATTACAGCTCTGATCACTTCAGATTTTTCTAAAGGTGTATTTGGTATTGCTTCCTTGATTACAGCAACAATAACGTCACCAATATGGGCATATCGTCGATTACTAGCTCCTATGATTCGAATACACATCAATTTTCGGGCCCCGCTATTGTCTGCTACATTTAAATGGGTTTGAGGTTGAATCATATCATTTTTTTTATTTGCTCTTTTGATGCAAAGGGGCGAAGTAAAAAAAAGAAATATTGTTTGTCCAAAATAAAAAAAAAAGAAACCTACAATTGTTTTTTTTATTCCAAAGACCTCTTTCCTTTGGTTTTACATTCCTATCCTGAAATAATGAATTGAGTTCGTATAGGCATTTTGGATGCCGCTATTGAAATAGCCTTTCTGGCTACATTTTCTGCTACTCCGCCCATTTCATAAAGTATTCTACCCGGTTTAACGATAGCTACCCAATATTCGGGAGATCCTTTCCCCGAACCCATACGCGTTTCCGCGGGTCTTACTGTAACTGGTTTGTCTGGAAATATGCGGACCCATATTTTTCCACCGCGGCGCACATTTCGTGTCATTGCTCGCCGCCCTGCTTCTAGTTGTCTAGATGTGATCCACGCGGGTTCAAGTGCCTGAAGAGCATATCTACCGAAGCAAATACAATTACCTCTATAAGATATTCCTTTCATTCTTCCTCTATGTTGTTTACGGAATCTGGTTCTTTTGGGGTTATAGTTGATGGTTGTTTATCAATTCATTCCATCTCTACTACAGAACCGGACATGAGAGTTTCTTCTCATCCAGCTCCTCGCGAATGAAACAATTATAAAATAATATACATGTATTTAATGAAAAATATACTGAATCGTGGGATTCATCGAGATTTTATCTAATCTATTATTTTATCTAATCTATTAGAAATTTGTATATCTTATTTTGATAATTTATAATTTTTTTAATTAATTAAACATCTATTCTATTTTTCTATTTATAGTTATAGATAATTATTTTCTAGATTATTTAGAGATAATGTTATAGATAATATAATGTCATTTTGTTATAACGAGTCTTTATTTTGTTTTGTCTTTTTTATTATCATATCGGATCGACCAAAATTTATAAATCCAATAAAATCAAAACTTTCGCGGGCGAATGTTTACTCTTTCAACATCTATTTTAGTTGTAGGGTTATCCCATGACATGACCTTTCAGAATAAAAGGGGATTGGTCCCGGGTTTGTTCCGCCATCCTACCCAGTGAATCATTAGGATTCGTTTTCAATAGAATCTTATGCATCCACAGGTTTCGTCGTTCCCATCGCTTCTAGATTAATGGTTAGGCCTGAATTATACAATACAATGGAGCTCCTAATGAAAATGAAATGTGTTCTTGAGTCAATTTTCTCAGTCTTTATTGACTCGGGGCTCTTTATTTTTTTGTTCTATGAACAAATTCATCTAATTATAGATCAATAAAATTAGTATTGATGCTTTATTACACTATCCTTTATAAGATCACTCATGGACCTTACATATTGGAATCATATAGCATTGATATTCTTTTTCTCTCTTTCTCTCACCCTTCCCTTTATCCGCATTTTTATTGTTATTGCTTCACAACTTATAATCAGATTTGTTTTTATTTTCTTTTTTTATTATGCAAAAAAACT